AAAACCGGTTTTCTTTGACACAAGAAAGGAATTTTCTGCATTTCTTTCTTGTGTCAAAGAAAAGACTAAGAAGAAGAAGTCGAATAATCCTTTGTTTTCTATTCTCCACTTACTTATCTTATGTTTAGTATCCAGTGAAATTTTAGATTTGATTTATTCGATTAGAATAGAAAACGATTGATCCATTCTATGACATTTCAATCTCACAAGAGTAACCTAGTGACACCGCTCGAATTTGGCTTAAAAAAAAAGAAGGGATAAAGTCAAATAATCTTCTTCACAATATACATACTATGACTAGTAATGCGGTACAAATAATTCCCGATATCGACATCTGGAATAGAAACGAAACAAGCAAAAAGCTTTTCATAATTTTGAATCATATATAATTGTCAAAACAAAAATTGGATTCTTTTTACGAATTTGATATTGGAAATCCGCGAATCTAGAAATTCATTTCGGACAATTGAACCTTCTCAAACTGTTTCTTCTTAAGAACCAAAAATATTTGTGCCAAAATAACAGATGCCAAGAAGAACAAAAGGCCTTGGACACGGAATGGATCTTGAAGTACTATTTCCGCATCTCCTTGACCAAATCCACCCACATTAGGATTACTCGTTAATGGCTGATCAAGTTTGATAGATTCGCCTTCGGAAACAAGAAGTTCTGGCCCTGGTGGAATAATATCAACCACTTGACGTTCATCTGACGCATCCGATATGGTTATTTCGTACCCCCCTTTTTCTTTTCGTATGATTTTACTTACTACACCAGCCGCTGTAGCATTATAAACTGTATTGTTACTCTTGTTCCCATCGGGATAAATCTGACCCCTTCCTCTGTTCCCGCCTACATATATGGGATATTTTAAGAAGTGAACATTTTTATTAGTAGCGGGGTCCGGGGAAAGAATAGGAAAGGTGACTTCACTATATTTCTGACCAGAAACAGGACCTATCACAAGAATATTTTTTTTATTGGGGCGATAGCTCTGAAAAGACAGATTGCCTATCTTTTCTTTCATCTCGGGCGAAATACGATCGGGAGGCGCTAATTCAAACCCCTCAGGTAAAATAAGAACAGCCCCCACATTCAAACCTCCCCTTTTACCATTAGCAAGAACTTGTTTAACTTGCATATCATAAGGAATTCGAACAACTGCTTCAAATACAGTATCAGGAAGTACCGCTTGCGGAACCTCAATATCCACGGGCTTATTAGCTAAATGGCAATTGGCACATACAATACGCCCGGTCGCTTCTCGTGGATTTTCATAACCCTGCTGTGCAAAAATGGGATATGCATTTGAAATGGATGTCCGAGCTATGATATATATCATCAGCGATACGGAAATACATCGAATAATCTCTTTCTTTATCCAAGAAAAGGTGTTTTTAGTTTGCATGGTCCAATCATTGATCCCGAAAATTTCTACAATAAAATTAGGTAGGTCGCTTGTATAGTTCCCTATCCACAATTCTGCTATTTACTTTATTGAAATCATTTTACTGGAATAGAAGGAGTAGTAGAAATCCCTGTAGGGTAGAAAGAGTAAGTACGTCTTAAAATGGAAATGCTTTGCTTATGTACCTTATGTTACAAAGTAACAAATATTATAGTTGGATCAGTCATTCATTGAATGATAAATCACTACAAGTGATGGAGATATACGATTTAAATAACGGAAGATCCAATATTTAAAAATTGTATCCAGAATGACTGGAAAAGTAGAAACAAGACCCGATATAATTTGATCGTTGTGAACAAATCCAAAATCTTTGTAGACATAGCCAATCATTAGTTCCCAACCATGGGGCGAATGGAATCCGATACATAAATCAGTTAATAAAAGAATAGAAAAAGCTTTTATTGTGTCACTTAAGTTATATAGGAATTCTTGAACCCAAGAGTTAAGAATAGCAAGTTCTTCATTACCCAAAATAGAATAACCACTTAAAATAATGAAAGAGGTTATATTTGTCGATAAGTGCAAAATCATATGGATATGATCCTCATTGTGCATCTTGATCAATTGGATCGTTTCTTTGTGGATTCCTATACGAAGTGTTTGTAGATGTGTTTCCGGGTATTCTTTTATCATTTCGTCCAAGAGTAAGAGTTCTTCCAATTCTATGAATTTTTCTAGAATACTCTTTTCTTGAATATCAGTCAAAAAAGTTTCGGATTGCCTAGTATTCCACCAATTAGTAATCCAAAATTCAAGACTTTTATTAAATGAGAGAGAGATCCACCAGGGCAAAAATACTATAGATGCAAGATATAGAAGAGGAAGAAATGCTTTCTTTTTTACCATTTTTTCATCTTTGAATTGTTAATGAACCCACCTCATTTGTTGAATCTATGTGATCTACTATTTCTATTAACCCTAAGTTCTATTACAAGGCATAGGATCTATGAATCGATTCCCTGTTTTTTATTTGTGATTCAGTAGTTAGTCCTTGAATTTAGAAAGAATACAGAAATAGAATAAGAGCCCGTTTCAAATGAAGAAATAAGAAAAAATCTTGTTTCCAGATACCTCAATTGAATTGATCAAATTCGAAGCCCTTTTCGATGAATGCTTGAAAGAAGTAATTCAAGCAAGTCAAGTAATGAATATTATTCGGATTTTAAGCCAAAAGAACTCCCTTGGTCCTTTCTATCAAAAAAGAAAATCTTTCGAAAAAAAAAATGGCCGGCTACCCACAGTTATAGTCCAGGAAAAATGGAGAGAGATTTATTAAGAATATTGTGATCTACCGATCCTAAATTCAAAACCTAATGGAATGATCAAAAATGAGTGGCAAAACAAGACAGAAAAGTTATCCTTATAAGAAATCCAAGCAATCCTTTGCCTTTGATCATTAAGAAAAACAAAAGAAAAGATAAAAAAAAAAGAAAGGTCGATTGACAAAAGAAAGGAGAGAGAATTTACAAGATATGATCTATTTGTATCGAACCTATCAATTCATATTGAAAATAAAAAGAGAAATCCTTTATTCCGAAATGTTTTGATATACGAGATGAATCTATTATTATTATTTTATTTCGATTTGTTACTTTTACTTGTTTTTTACTAAATTGAGTTGAGTGGATTTCCATACGCATAAATTATTTTTTATGCATACAAAAAAAATTTCGTTTTATGGATGTTCCATATACGTATACTTTGGCTCAAATGAACGTTCTGAAAAAACTTTATTAAGCTATGCTATGCTGAAGAAAGAACAGAGAATTCTTGAATTTTTTCCCTACCGCCGGGAAAGAATTTCTTCTTCAGTTCAAGTTCATTTCAAAATACTTCAATCGGTACACGCAAGAAATAGGCCAATTCGGCGGCTTTTTGCTCAATTTCACGCGGAGTCAAATTCTCATCAATACGCGTCAAGGGAACGGCCCCCTGTCCTTTGATTTCCATATAAAGGACACGACGAGCATAAATACCCTCTTTAACTTCGATTCGGATGGACTGAATATCTTTCATACGAAATCGTAGAAAGATGCGACGATTTTTTCCAGGAAATCCCCAACGAAAAATACACACTATTCCTTCTTTTCTATCGAATCGATCATAGCCACTACCTACATTCCACGAAATTGTGCACCACAAATAGGAACTAATAAAGAGACCTGCGATACCGTAGAAAGACATCACGATCCCTTGTGGAAAAAAAAGAATTTGTTGAGACGGAACTAAAGATATCAAATTCTTACCGAGATAACTGGAAGATCCAACTAATACGAATCCTAGTGAACCTAAAAAAAGGATAAAGGCCCAGCAGAAATTACTTATTTTTCGAGACCCCACTATAAGTTCTATCCATATATGTTCTGATCGACAACTCATACTAGATCCAGTTGCATTTTATTGGAATTGAGAAAATAGTCCAAATGAATTTGACTTTCGTTTTTTTTTGTTTCCGAAGTAACTCTCATCAACTAGCGTCATTCGAATGTAACCCTTTAGGAGTAATTCATCTAATTGGTTAGATAAAATTGGTTAGGTCTAAAATAAGAATATCCCTTTTCTATGATCTCCTATAGATATCCACATATAGATACATTGACTTTACATTTCATACATCCACCTCGATTCCGATCTATTTGAAAATTGCTATAATTTATTTACCCATATATTTACGCATACATAAGAGCTATGTTCGAAGGAAACTGCCATATTCCACTAAATAGATATCTGTGTTATCTATATCTAAGTCTTGAAAAAAAATAGATAAGATTTGCACCTATCGAATCTAAAAAATCTTGTTTTTTTGAACATGAAGAGATAAAGAAGCCATTGCAATTGCCGGAAATACTAGGCCCACTAAAGGCACAAAGAAAGAGGGTAAGTTGTTAAAAATTATCATAGAATGGGTACCTCGATTTAATATTTGTACCTGTTATTGTTAGAAAGATATCTTAGAATAATTATAATTCGTATAGAATTATATTGAGTATATCTAAGTGAGTATATATATTAAATAATAAGTGCAAGGAATGGATAATTAAATAAATGAGACTTATTCTTCTTTATCTTTCTACATGAAATATAGAAATATACGTATGATAATCTATTCTATTCTTGTCTTCCAATTCGAATTCAATCCAACAACAGGATTCTTAGTAAAAATAGAGATTCTCGGAAGATAGAAAGAAAAGATACTCTATATCTATATTTTCTATATTTGAATTATATATACTATACATACAAAGCAAGAAGGAAAGATGACCTTCGGTTTATTTTATTTGCCTTGCCCAATTTGAATTTTGAAGAAGGAACCATTTTTTTTTTATCTTGTTGATAGAGGTTTCCTAATTAATAATCAGGAATATCGGTATAAAAAAAAGAATTATCCGCACGATTCTTTCTACAATTTACAATTCAATATTATTGATGATTATGTCACCAAAGAAAAAAGAAATTCTTCCTTAGAATTTTGACTTTGATTCCGATAAACTACCTAATTGTTCGCTACAAATACAAAAATGTAACTAAA